ATTTATAATCCTCCATCAATTGCATTAATGGATCGTCTAATTCGAAATGATAACAAAATGCATAGGTTGTTAGAAGCAGCTCGAGTACACAGATACATAGAGTATACCATCTCATTACTTTATTTCCTCTATGAGGGAAAAAGAAAAGTAATAAACCCGCAAATATTGGAAAAACTACAACTGTTGTTAACCAAGGAAAATAATTCGTAGTAAAAACAAGATACACTTGGACTAAAAAAACCCATGTTCGAAAATGAAATAAAAATAAATATATATATGTATATTTATTTTCGAGCACGAGTTTTTGTCGGTAAAAAAGAAATCAAATGTATTCAAGGGGGCTTTTAGAGAACGTATCAATAAGCTAGACCCATGCTTCGAGTTGTTTCATGCCATAAATAAACGCGAACACTCAAGAAATCCGTCGGACAGGCAGATTCACATCTCTTACAACCAACACAGTCTTCTGTTCTTGGAGCCGAAGCTATTTGCTTAGCTTTACATCCGCCCCAAGGTATCATTTCTAATACATCTGTGGGGCAAGCTCGGACACATTGAGTACACCCTATACATGTATCATAAATCTTTACTGAATGTGACATTGGATCTATAATTTTTTTAAGACTATAAATTTTCGATCGAGTAAAGTTATAAATGAATTATATATTTAGATACCAGATGAGTCAATAATTTATCAGAATTTTTATAATCAATCTACTTTCAGATTAACTCATGCGATAGGGCCAAGATACTTTGATTTTTTACGTTTTCGCAAACATGATCTGGATTACGTATCATACAGATAATTTTACTTGATGAATATCATAATTTATCTGATAAATAAATACTACTTATTCAACAAATTTGATTGATTGATACGAGTTGATTTTCTGTTACGATAAATTGACGAAACAATAGCTGGGCCAATAGCTGCTTCAGCGGCTGCAATAGCTATAACAAAAATTGAGAAAATATTCCCTTTTAATTGGCGACTATCAAAAAAATCAGAAAATGTTACGAAATTCATATTAACTGCATTCAGTATAAGCTCAAGACACATAAGGGCCCTAACCATATTTCGGCTCGTGATCAATCCATAGATACCGATAGAAAATAAATAGGCACTTATAATAAGTACATGTTCAAGCATGATTGACCAACTCCTTATCAATTCCAATTCATTTCAATATGAACAAAAATGTAATAGATTCAATTCAATTGACAAAAAAAATACAGAACAAGGGAATATATTGGTAATCGATCGAATAAAAGAAATTTTTATTTTAGACAGAAAAAATCTTCAAATAGAATTCAAGGGGAATGTCTGTGATAACATAGAACAAAGTTTAATTTAGGCTATTTCTAACTAAAGATTTATTACTGGCGAGCCACGGCAATTGCGCCGATCAAAGCAGCTAAAAGAATGATCGAAATGAGTTCAAATGGAAGAAAAAAATATGTTGATAAATAAATTCCAATTTGTTGACTATTACTTATTAAATCTTGCTCTAGAATCTGGTTTGATCTTGTAGTCCAAATAATCCCATACCATGACGTATCTAGAATAGTAGTCATTAGTGAAACAAAAATACTTGTACAAACCAAAAAAGTAACTCCATTCCCAACGGTCCAAAGATTAAAATCTTTGGAATATTCTGACCCCTTCATGAACATCACAGCAAATATGATTAAAACATTTATAGCTCCCACGTAAATAAGTAGTTGCGCAGCAGCTACAAACTGGGCGTTTGCTAGAATATAGAATAAGGATATAGAAACAAGAACCAGTCCCAACGAAAAAGCAGAATAAATGGAGTTGTTAAATAATAGTACTCCCATACTTCCCAATATAAGACCTGATCCCAACAAGACTACAAGAAAATCATGTATCGGTCCAGGCAAATCCATTATATGTAGTAAAAAAAGAGATAAATAAATCTAAATGTTTTTCATGACCTTATTGATCTTACCAGGAAAAAAAAATGTATAATCAATTCCTAATTAAATCTTAAGGGGTGTGAATTAATGTAGGTACAGTTATTGTATTAATCTTAGTCTTGATCTGAAAGAGGAGAGTAGATTGAAACTATCTATTTCGAAATAGATAGTTTCAATCTAAATTAAGCTGCAATTCTCATGAATCAATAGTTTGGATTTGTAGGTAGTTACCAAACAAACAAAACGAAAGAAACCTCATTTCTTTAGATCAAAACGGAACCTTAGTAATTTCCATTTACTCTTTAATCAACAGATTTACTTATTTTAGACTTAAATTTGAGGCGAATTCAAAATTGTTCTAATTGTATAATCATCAACTACTGATATTGGTAAACGACCCAAAGAAATTTGATTATAATTCAATTCGTGACGATCATAAGTAGAAAGTTCATATTCTTCAGTCATTGATAAACAATTTGTTGGACAATATTCAACGCAGTTACCACAAAATATACAGATCCCGAAATCAATACTGTAATTAAGCAATCGTTTCTTTCGAATATCCGTTTCCAATTTCCAATCAACAACGGGGAGATCTATAGGACATACACGAACACATACTTCACAAGCAATGCATTTATCAAATTCAAAATGGATTCGACCGCGGAAACGCTCCGATGCGATTAATTTTTCGTAAGGATATTGAATAGTTACAGGCAAACGATTTGCATGGGATAAAGTAATCATGAAACCCTGACCAATGTACCTTGCAGCTCGTACTGTTTGTTGACCATAATTCATGAACCCAGTTACCATAGGGAACATATTGTAATATCTCTAAAGAATTTTATGTTTGTTTCTTTCTCTTGTTTGAGCAAGTCGTGAATATAGAATATGGTATTCCTTTACAGTGAAAAGAGTTGAAAAGAAGTTGTTAATAATAGATTACCGAGAGATATAGGTAAAAGAAATTTCCATCCGAGATTTAATAGTTGATCTATTCTTAGTCGGGGTAAAGTCCATCTTGTTGCTATAGAAATGAACAAGAACAAATAAGTTTTCGCTAATGTAATAAAGATACTAATTGTCATTCCAAAGACTTCATACGCTTTATTTATTTCAAAAAGTTCATAACCGAATATGTATGGAATAGAGATATCCCAACCACCCAAGTAAAGAACAGTTACAAATAACGAAGAAACTAATAGATTTAGATAGGAAGCAACATAAAATAAACCAAATTTGATACCCGAATACTCGGTTTGATAACCCGCTACTAATTCTTCTTCTGCTTCTGGTAAATCAAAAGGTAATCTCTCGCATTCTGCTAAGGAAGAAATTAGAAAAATAACAAACCCTATAGGTTGACGCCACAAATTCCACCCCCAAAAACCATATTTTGATTGAGCCTCAACTATATCAACGGTACTCGAACTGTTAGATAATCATAGTCGGTAATAACATCACTGTTCTCATCGCTATTACAGAACCGTACATGAGATTTTCACCTCATACGGCTCCTTTAGGGCCTTAAATAAATCTAAGGAGCGTATCGGGATTATTTATCTTGATATGTCTTTTTTGTAGAATACTATAAGATAAAAATCTATCGTGTGTCCCCAAATTAACCCAATAGAATTCTGTCTGTTCTAAAGAAAAAGGTTACTTCTGAATTGATCTCATCCTTTAAAAAAAAAATTTCTTTGTTGAGTAATAACTTCATTCTTCACTAAAATACTATTTATTATAAATATCAATAACCCATCGTTTTCTATTACGAAAAAAAAAATTGGCTATTCCATCAGTTCATGAATTCGGACATGAATTCTATCTGTATGAATAGGGAGATAGGAAAGAAATGCATATAGGAATGGAGATAAGAAACAAAAAAAAAGGATCTCTTTTTTTGTTGTAATTGGATTCTTTCCATTTTTTGTTTTTTTTTCGTTCCTATTCTTCTTTCTGAGAAAAAGGGGACTTACTAAATAAGGGATTATTTCGTTTCCGATAGTCATTTATTTAATGGGTGGATAGGCGTATACTCTGGATCGGAATCGTGGGGAGTACTGCCTAATCATTTCTACAAACTTAAAGCCCCAATTCGTATTCTTTTTATATTATGCATTTTGCAAAAATGTCCTTCTCTCTCTTTTGGATAATTTTGAAAATCTCCATTACTAATCCTTTGTATATCTTGGTGTTTCTAACCATCCACTCATTTTTGCTCAATCGGCTGTATTATGGTAATACACATATGGTAGTACATACAAATAATAGTGAAAACTCAATCCGATTGATCTTTTGAGTCCGCTTCAAGACAGGATAACTAGTGACCCAATCTTGGGATAAAGGCTCTCTTGCGCCTATATTTATTTCTGCTTAACTCTTATACATAGAAAATGAGACTCGATATTTTGACTGCTAATTTTTATTTATATAAGCTGTTTTCTTTCACTCATATAACTATCTGATTTAGTTCATTAATCCGAATAATTAATATAAAAATGAAGATATCTATTCAATTCATTTCACCCCTTTTCTCGAAAAAAAGTGGGAGAAGTTTATGTCTCAACGAATCACACGTAGAGATATTGATAATACACATAGAGTTAACGGTATTTCATAACTAATTGATTGAGCAGCAGCTCGTAGACCACCTAAAAAGGAATATTTATTATTGGATCCATATCCTGACATAAGAAGTCCGATGGGAGCAACACTTGAAATGGCAATCCATAAAAAAACACCGATATGGAGATCGGCTAAAACAAGGCGATAACCAAAAGGAATTACTGAATAGCTTAGTAAAATTGATATGACTGCTATGGATGGTCCGATACTGAATAAACGAGTATCGCCTCTAGATGGCAGCAGATTTTCTTTAAAAAGTAGTTTTGTACCATCTGCTAAAGCTTGAAGAACTCCCAAAGGACCAGCATATTCAGGTCCAATCCGTTGTTGTATCCCTGCGGATATTTCTCTTTCTAACCATACAATTACTAGTACGCCTATTGTGATTCCCAATACAGTAGTCAAAATAGGGACAAGTACCCAGAGAATTCCATAGACTTCTTTTAAGAATTCCAATCTCGAAAAAGAATTGATATCTTGGACTTGTGATGTATCAATTATCATTTTAACGATCAACTTCTCCCATAATGATATCTATGCTACCTAGTATTGTCATAATATCAGCCAATTTCATTCTTTTAACTAACTGAGGAAGAATTTGCAAATTGATAAAACCCGGCGGGCGAATTTTCCATCTCCAAGGAAAACCACCCTGATCCCCTATCAAAAAAATGCCCAATTCTCCTTTGGGGGCTTCGACTCTCACATAAAGTTCTTGTTTCGCCAATTCAAAAGTTGGCGAAGGTTTTTTACTAATGAATCGATAGTCAAAGTCATTCCATTCCGGAGACCTTCCTCGATCAAAAGATCGTATTTCTAAATTTTCATAAGGTCCCCCTGGAATTCCTTCCAAAGCTTGTTGAATAATTTTTACGGATTCCGTCATCTCAGCAAGTCTTACTAAATAACGAGCTAATGAATCTCCTTCTTTTTGCCACTGAACTTCCCAATCAAATTCGTCATAACACTCATAATGATCAATTTTACGAAGATCCCATGGTATTCCGGAAGCTCGCAGCATTGGTCCTGATAACCCCCAATTTATTACCTCTTCTCCAGAAATAATGCCTACTCCCTCAACTCGTTCTAAAAAAATAGGATTTTGTGTAATAAGTTTTTGATATTCAGCAACCGCTGTCAAAAAATAATCGCAGAAATCCAAACATTTATCTATCCATCCATGAGGTAGATCAGCCGCGACGCCCCCGATACGAAAAAAATTATGCATCATTCTCATACCGGTGGCTGCTTCGAATAGATCATATACTAATTCTCTTTCTCTGAAAATATAGAAGAAGGGAGTCTGTGCGCCAATATCCGCCATAAAAGGGCCAAGCCATAACAGATGAGAAGCTATACGACTCAACTCCAACATAATTACTCTGATATAGCTGGCTCTTTTAGGTACTTGAATATTTCCCAACTGTTCTGGACCATTTACGGTTATTGCTTCTGTAAACATAGTAGCTAAATAATCCCAACGTGTTACATAAGGTAGATATTGTATAATTGTTCGGTTTTCTGCAATTTTTTCCATCCCTCTGTGTAAATAACCCAATATTGGTTCACAGTCAATAACATCTTCACCATCCAAAGTAAGGATGAGTCGAAGAACACCGTGCATTGATGGGTGGTGAGGTCCCATATTGACTATCATGAGGTCTTTTCTTGTAGCTGGTCCATTCATAAGTTTTTCCTCGATTCATCTTTCCATGAATTGCTGAAAATGAAAATAAGTTCATAAAAATTCAAGATCTAATAAATCAAATAATTCAAAATGACTTTTTAAATTACTGAGTTTTTGACTCCCGAATATCCAATTTAGTAATTAATTCTTTATAACGCATTTTATTTTTCTTTGATAAATAAGAAAGTAATCGTTGGCGTTTTCCGAGAATTTTACGTAGACCTCTTTGAGATAAATAGTCTTTTTTGTGCAATTCCAAATGTGAAGTAAGTCTTCGTATCTTATTGGTGAAACTGACTACTTGAAATTCAACGGATCCTCCATTTTCTTTTTTTTCTTCTTGCGAAATAACTGAGCTGAATAAATTTTTTACCATAAAATGAAATCTCCTTAGCCTCCTTTTTTTTTAATTATTATTGATCAGTAATAATAATGTTACTCATTTTAATTTGATATACACAATAATCTTATTTTGATTAAGAATTTCTATTCTTTTTTTTTTAATAAAATTTAGCAATCAAATTTTTGAAAATTGTATTCAGATAGGGATACAAAATTCTGGTATATTTCTGCATGCACACAAACTATTTAGATTTAAAACTTAAATTTAATAATAATATTTAATTGATTAAGTTCTAAATCTAATAGATACGTCATTGAATTAAATTAATATCATCTATCAGAATCTAAGACAGTGCCATAGGTGTATTTCTTTGTCTTCATATACCATATATATAAGGTACGGGCAATATAGAAAAAATGTAGCATTAACGAATCTTCAATTGGGGATACATATGGATCCTTAGCATACTAAAACGACTGCTATTATTGGTATCAAACCAATAACGATTCATACAAGCTAAATCTTCTAATCGATAATTGGGCCAAAGAAAGAACTTTAATTTATTTAGTTTATTTTGATATCGATCAAGATGTTTGCTTCTTTTATCTAAAACTTGATCATCAGTTTTCACCTTATTTCCATTGTAAAATGCTGTATTTCTATGGATATCATTTCTATTCTCAGAATTGAAACAAATTAGAATTCTAAATTCTCTACGACCTCTAGGGGATAAGATATTTTCCGGAACAAGCAAATCATAATGATTGCTGGTTCTATTTTCATTCGTTTTTTGATGTATTGCAATGGATTCAACAAAACTCTTCTTATAAGGATAGCCTTTTTCTTGATATCTTTGATTAATTTGGTACTTATTCTTATGAACTAATGAAATCCCTATGGTTTGAGACATAATAAATTGTCCATCATTTTTTACAGACAGACGAACCGGTTCGATAATCAATATTCCCCTTTTCATTAATTCTGTAAGAGTGAAATCCTTCTGAACTATCAGAATATCCAGACTCATTTCTCTCCTTTGAATAGAGGATATAGCAATTTCTCTGGGATTTATCAGTCTAAGCAGGAGACAATATACTTTTATGTTATTGATCATTCTTTGATTTAAGGAATCATCCCATCTCAATTGAAAACGCAAATATCTTTTTAGGAAGAAATCAAGCTCCGCTTCCGTGTTTTTCTTGTATTGCTTTTTATTTATACGTTTTTTCACATCTGCTCCCGCAGAATCTTCTTCAAGATATTTTTTGTGGTTTGAGAGAACTGAGTCAAGATCCTCTTCGGCCACAGATTCCTTTTCTCCTTTATTTCCATTTTCTAATTCAAGAGTTTTTGCCTTCGCTGATATAAAAAGAGATCCTTTTTTCTTTCCAATGAGTTTTTTATTTTTACTAAAAATTTCATTTCCATTAAAATTTAAAAGAAGTGATTTGATTGGTATGATCCACGGATTAATCTTATATGCATTATAAAGTATCAAAAATTCTGGAAAGAACCAAAGTTCCAGATTCGATATGGAACGACTTAGTATTTCTTCATTCATTTTCATCCAATCAAAAAAGATTTGTTTTGTATTGTTGGATGGGTTGCTTTCTTGATCTTGATTAATTGTGAGATAAAACAAATCTTTCTTATCGATTTTTTCAATTAGTTGAAAATTATTAACCCCAGTTTTAGTATTTTGATTACTGTTCCTGTCAGCCTCAATATTGATCCAGGCTCCAATATCGGCCTTATTTTTAAGACAAAAATTCAGCATTCTCCAATCAAAATATTTTCTATCCGGATTTTTTTCCAGATCTATAATATCATCTTCTACCAGATAATTATTGATAGGGATATCAGTCAGTATATCAAAAAATTTAGCTGTGTTGTACTTATAAGAACTTTCTTGATTATTTTTTACTTGTACTGGTAATTCATAAATATATGAATCTTTATTATCTTCATAATTAATAGATTTATATGATAAAAGATCATATATATATTTTTTGTTTATATTCTCTTTTTTATTCGGTAATTTAGTCGGTAATGAGTAGTGTGTTTCAAAATCATTTTGTTTTTTGTAATCAATTAATCGGGTTTTGTCATATGAATAACATTGGTTAAAATCTTTATTTTGACGATCTTGCTTGACTCTATTTCGCCATTTTTGGGGGAGTAATTTTTCCCATCTAATCGGATATAAATGGTAGTTATAATGACCCCTTAACCAGTTTTTCCATTGATTTATCATTCCAGAATTTTGAAGATTCTGTTGTTTTAAGTCGGAATGTAATATTTCGTGTGCTCCAACAACTTCAACAAAATAATCCTGTATTTCATTCTTAAGAAAACGAGATGTTCCGTGATATTGAAAGACAGGTCTTAACTTAGATAAGTTAATAATTTGTGTTTGTGATAATTTGTAAAATAAATATGCTTGCGACAAGTATGATAAGTCCCAAACGATCTTTCCATTCTTATTACTAATATTGGAAAGTGACTTTTTTATAGTTGAAATAAAATGAATTAGACTTTGATTTGTTTTATCAATTCTTTCTTGATTTGCTTCATTATTGGAAATGGATTTAGTAAATTTTTTTTTTATTGAATCAATAAAAAGTTGCCCATTAATCCTCGGCATATTAATCATACGTTGAAAGATATCTATGTATATGTTTTCAACGAAAAATTTTAGAAAATGATGCGATTTACGAATTAATCGTACATTTCTTTTTTTTAATATCTTTAAAATATTTTTCTGAGATTCAAATATTTTATCGTCATAACTTATTTTGTTAGGACTAATATTTATTTCTGTATTTAGCAACTCGTTTTTCGTGTCTTTTCTAATTTTTTCAATTTTTTTGAGTATGGTGTTTGTTCTATCAGTCAGATCTTTCATCTTTTTTTCTCTCAATGAAAAATTTGTCCAATCCATAGACCGAATTATAATCGACGAGCCTTGGATCATTCGATTACTTATTATCGAATTTTTTTCGTTTTTAGTTTCAGTCACCTCGGATATTTCTTTCAATTCAAATAATCGAATTGGGTTTCTTTGTGAAAGTTCTGTTATTATTTGTTTTATAAATAAAATGTTTTTGATGACCCATTTTTTTGTTTCTTTTGAAATATTTATAAACAAGTTTGTTCTTTCTTTTAAAAGTCTTAGAATTAGAAAACGCTTCTTTGTCCATTTTTTAATTTTTTTTTCGAGTTCTTTTATTAAAATGGGTTCAAAAAACGAAAGTTGTTTTCGGGGAGAACCAAAAGGCAGTTCAGCTTCCATTCCCCAAACTGTTAAAAAACAAAAATCATTTTTTTGTCCTTTCTTTTTTATTGAATCTTTATTAGGGGATTGTAACCTAGATGTGTGCCACGGTTTCAGACGAAAAGGA